ATCTGACTCTATTACATGGTCACAAAAGAAAAAAAAGGATACAACTATGTCGTATTATGATATGTCTAGTAAGGGGGGAACATGGGACAAAAAATAAATCCAATTGGTTTCAGACTTGGTACAACCCAAGGTCATCATTCCCTTTGGTTCGCACAACCAAAAAATTATTCTGAGGGTCTGCAAGAAGATCAAAAAATAAGAAATTATATAAAGAATTATGTACAAAAAAATATGAAAACATCTTCTGGCGTCGAGGGAATTGCACGTATAGAGATTCAAAAAAGAATCGACCTGATCCAAATCATAATCTATATGGGATTTCCAAAAATATTAATTGAAAGTCGACCCCGAGGAATCGAAGAATTACAGATGAATTTACAAAAAGAATTTAATTCTGTAAATCGAAAACTTAACATTGCTATCACACGAATTGAAAAGCCTTATGGAAACCCTAATATTCTTGCAGAATTTATAGCCGGACAATTAAAAAATAGAGTTTCTTTTCGCAAAGCAATGAAAAAAGCTATAGAATTAACTGAACAAGCAGATACAAAAGGAATTCAAGTGCAAATTGCAGGACGTATCGACGGAAAAGAAATTGCGCGCGTTGAATGGATAAGAGAGGGTAGGGTTCCACTACAAACCATTCGAGCTAAAATTGATTATTGTTCCTATACAGTTCGAACAATCTATGGGGTATTAGGCATCAAAATTTGGATATTTATAGAAGGGGAATAATAAACCTTTATTTTCCTTTGCATTCTATCCAACGATGGAACAAAAAATGAGAAATTAGTTTCTTCTTTTTATTTTGTGTTCAATAAAAAAAAATGAAAAATTCTAATTCTATAAGGTTGAATAAAAATTCAATAAATCTTTTGATAAAATTGCTATGCTTAGTGTGTGACTCGTTGGTTTTTTGAGGGTTAGTATAAAAGCCCCATAGTATAAACAAATAACTATATCAGTAATAACCAACTCATCACTTCGTATTATCTGGATCCAAAGAATCAGTCAAGATATGATATATTGTTCATATTGTTGTAGCAACTGAAATATTTTTTTATTAAAAAATCTGCTTCTAAGTTGTCAATCGAAATAAAAAAGAAAAGAAAGGGTATGGATAAATGGAAGGATGAGAGAAAGAAAGAAAAAGAATAAATAATATTGATGATATAAAATTCCAATATGTAAGGTCTATGAGTCATCTCATATCATAAAAAATCTGCGTAATAAAGCATCAATACGGATTCATCATTAAATGAATCTGCTCATCGAACAAAAAAGAAAGAGCTTCGAGCCAATAAAGACTAAGAATATTGACTCAAGAACTAATAGCTCCGTTGTAGAATTCAGACCTAACCATTAAGTAAGAAGCGATGGGAACGATGGAACCTGTGAATTCAAAAGATTTTAGTGAAAATGAATTCGAATGATTCATTGATCAGGATGGCGGAACCGGCCAGAGACCAATTCATCTATTCGGAAAAGTTATGAACTAATGATAGAACTGAAATAGAAATTGAAAGAGTAAATATTCGCCCGCGAAAACTTGATTTTTTGGATTGCTAAAATTGGGTCAATCCAATACGATAAAGAGTAAAACAAAAGAAATATTTGTTTTAACATTCTAAAATAGATAAATATAAGAAAAAAAGAGTTATTGAATATATTTATATTTAGTTATTTATACAAACAAGAGATACAAATTAATAATAGATTTCATCTAGATTAAATGAAATCCATGATTCAGTATATTGCTTATTAAATACATGTATATCTTAATTCAAATTATATTCTATCTGAATTGAATTCAAAATCTTGAATTTGAATTGATTTTCTTCGCGAGGAGCTGGATGAGAAGAAACTCTCACGTCCGGTTCTGTAGTAGAGATGGAATTCAAAACAAACCATCAACTATAACCCCAAAAGAACCAGATTCCGTAAACAACATAGAGGAAGAATGAAGGGAATATCTTATCGAGGTAATACTATTTGTTTTGGTAAATACGCTCTTCAGGCACTTGAACCCGCTTGGATCACATCTAGACAAATAGAAGCAGGTCGACGAGCAATGACACGAAATGCACGTCGCGGTGGAAAAATATGGGTCCGTATATTTCCAGATAAACCAGTTACAGTAAGGCCCGCAGAAACACGTATGGGTTCAGGTAAAGGCTCTCCCGAATATTGGGTAGCTGTTGTTAAACCAGGTCGAATCCTTTATGAAATGGGTGGAGTAACAGAAAATATAGCCAGAAGGGCTATTTCAATAGCAGCGTCCAAAATGCCTATACGAGCTCAATTCATCATTTCGGGATAAAAAAGAAATAGGCCTTAAAAATAGCGGGTGCAGGTTTCTTTTTTTGAACAAATAATATTTCTTTTTTTCTTCGACCTTTGTATTGTAAAAAACAGATAAAAAAATGATATGATTCAACCTCAGACCCATTTGAATGTAGCAGATAACAGCGGGGCTCGAAAATTGATGTGTATTCGAATAATAGGAGCTAGCAATCGTCGATATGCTCATATTGGTGACGTTATTGTTGCTGTGATCAAAGACGCAGTTCCAAACATGCCTTTAGAAAGATCAGAAGTGGTCAGAGCTGTAATTGTCCGTACTTGTAAAGAACTTAAACGTGACAACGGTATGATAATACGATATGATGACAATGCTGCAGTTGTGATTGATCAAGAAGGAAATCCAAAAGGAACTCGAGTTTTTGGTGCGATTGCCCGAGAATTGAGACAGTTCAATTTTACTAAAATAGTTTCATTAGCTCCCGAGGTCTTATAAAATGAGACCACGATATGGTTATAGATTATAGATAGATTATAGTAGGGTATTTAAAGAAATAGATTAAGATTAATTTAGTAGATTTTGTCTCACGTATATACCTTTCAAAATTCATATTAATATTCATAAACAAATACGTAAAAAAGAAAAAAGAAAAACATGTTGATTATATCCAAATTTGGAGGCACCAATAATTTTAATTAATCATGGGTAGTGATACTATTGCTGACATAATAACCTCTATACGAAATGCCGATATGTATAGAAAAAGCGTGGTTCGAGTAGCATTTACTAATATCAGCCAAAGTTTTGTTAAAATACTTTTACGAGAGGGTTTTATCGAAAACGTGAGAGAACATCGAGAAAACAACAAAGCTTTTTTGGTTTTAACCCTACGACATAAACGGAATAGGAAAAGGACTTATCGAAATCTTTTAAATTTAAAACGGATTAGTCGGCCGGGTCTACGAATCTATTCTAACTATCAAAGAATTCCTAGAATTTTAGGCGGGATGGGGGTTGTAATTCTTTCTACCTCTCGGGGTATAATGACAGACCGGGAGGCTCGACTAGAAAGAATAGGCGGAGAAATTTTGTGTTATATATGGTAATCTTTCTAATAGCCGAATTGAATAGGAAACTTCTTTTTTGTGAAAAAGAAAATAGAAGGGGTGGGTTGTCTAATAGGGTTCTTCCTCCACTAGTTGATACTTCAAGGAGGTTTTACCTGGAATGAAAGAACAAAAATGGATTCATGAAGGTTTAATTACTGAATCGCTTCCCAACGGCATGTTCCGGGTTCGTTTAGATAATGAAGATATGATTCTAGGTTATGTTTCAGGAAAGATCCGACGTAGTTTTATACGAATATTGCCAGGAGATAGAGTCAAAATTGAAGTAAGTCGTTATGATTCAACAAGAGGTCGTATAATTTATCGACTCCGCAACAAAGATTCGAAAGATTAGGTGTTTTTTCAACTTCGCTAGGAATACGATTCGAAATCGAAAATTGAAAGAAACTTCTTTTCTTCAAAAAAAAATGGATTCAAAATTAAAGTAAGGAGTGGCAAATATGAAAATAAGAGCTTCTGTTCGTAAAATTTGTGAAAAATGTCGATTAATCCGTCGTCGGGGGCGAATTATAGTAATTTGTTCCAACCCAAGACATAAACAAAGACAAGGATAATAAGACTCGTTAAAGACCCAATATACAAATAAAAAGGGGGATCTTTTTTGACATGAAATGGATATATCCATATATCTCTGACTCAAATTTATGAGATGATAAAATATGGCAAAAGCTATACCGAAAAAAGGTTCACGTGGACGTATTGGTTCACGTAAGAGTATACGTAAAATACCAAAGGGGGTTATTCATATTCAAGCAAGTTTCAATAATACCATTGTGACTGTTACAGATGTACGAGGGCGAGTGGTTTCTTGGTCCTCTGCCGGTACTTGTGGCTTCCGAGGTACAAGAAGAGGCACGCCCTTTGCTGCTCAAACCGCAGCGGCAAATGCTATTCGTGCAGTAGTAGATCAAGGTATGCAACGAGCAGAAGTCATGATTAAAGGTCCCGGTCTCGGAAGAGACGCAGCATTAAGAGCTATTCGCAGAAGTGGTATACTATTAACTTTCGTACGAGATGTAACCCCTATGCCACATAATGGCTGTAGACCCCCGAAAAAGAGACGTGTGTAGAAATAAAAATTGAAGATATTTCAATAGCAAGAGAAACAAGAGAAATAAATGATTCAATGATCAGATCAAATAATATTATTATGGTTCGAGAGAAAATAACAGTATCTACTCGGACACTACAGTGGAAGTGTGTTGAATCAGCAGCAGACAGTAAGCGTCTTTTGTATGGGCGCTTTATTCTGTCTCCGCTTATGAAAGGTCAAGCAGACACAATAGGCATTGCGATGCGAAGAGCTTTGCTTGGAGAAATCGAAGGAACATGTATCACACGCGCAAAATCTGAGAAAATATCACACGAATATTCTACCATAATGGGTATTCAAGAATCAGTACATGAAATTTTAATGAATTTGAAAGAAATCGTATTGAAAAGTAATCTCTATGGAACTTGTGAGGCGTCTATTTGTGTCAGGGGCCCTGGATATGTAACTGCTCAAGATATCATCTTACCGCCTTATGTAGAAATAGTCGATAATACACAGCATATAGCTAACTTAA